TATTTCAATTTATTATATATATATATTTCATTTTTGTCAGTCTAGCGCAAGCGCTTTTCACGCTGCGGGCAGGTCAAGCGTGTAGCTATAGTCGTTAATGGAAAGTTCGGTCCAAAGCCGACCCCTTCAAGGAAATCAATCCTATTGGCGAACCATTCCCTTCCGCGCTGAAGTCACCCGACGTGCTTCCTTCATTAACTCTTGGATTAAAAACCTATTCCGAACTTGACTCACATTTGTATGATCGCGCACCACAACACATACTTCACTCGCTGCGGTAGCGCTCAGTGTCGGTCGTGTATCCGGTGTATCCAAGCCCACCCCACTCAAGCTTTGGCCCGAGTTTACCCGTCCATGGCAATCATTAACCGTTGGGAGGTGTGGCTCGAAGGAAACCGGATCCGAATCAATTGCACTCTGATCCAGCATCGAAGCCCTTGGCGGACTGTTCTCACAACAAAAGACTTCTGAGAAGACCAAGCGTATTGATCGTATCACATCGAAGAGACTACTGCGCTCCACCCGGACTGAGCCACCTCTGATTCTATATGATTGAGAATAGCAAAGTGAGGCCTCGCTGCAGTTTCCCAACGAATACGCATTCGACCCCCATTAGCCTACCCAGTCAAAACAGGATCTTTGGGATGTAGTTCCAGACGGTTACCATAACGATTTGCGCCCGGACGAACTTAGCCCAACTCTATTCTACCCTCAAAGACCTAAAGCTTCGCCGCTTTCCTTCCTCTCTTGCCGGCTCAAGTTCTGGCTTCACCACCTTATTCCGGCTTCACCTTCTGCCGGTCCAGCTCCGGCTTCATGCTGCTTTGGAAGCTAATTACCTGAAGATAGTTAGCTCATTTCCTTTAGATAGTCCGTCCGCACCCTCTCTTTGATTGTTAGAGTAAGCCTAGTTTCTCTCATCTGAGTCGCTCGCTTCGCTTCGGAGGGAAGGAAAACACCTGGCTTAAACCCGACCTTTAGGGAGGCCTATATGAATGAGGCTAAATGCAGGAGCTTACTCTCTCTCTTTCTTTATGGTTTAGAGAGTGCGCGCATACTCTATCTTTTTAGACTGCTTTTGCGCATTTCCTATTGTGAGTAGTGATTCATTTCCTGCAATATAGTTTGCTCCTTACCTTGTTAGAGTTGGAGCTGCGAGCTCGGCCTAAGTCTGTAAGCTCTCCAGAACTAAGTGCGTTCTCTCTCCCCCTAAGGGTCGTTTCGCTCTATCGACCTAAGAGAAATCAAGATCTAAGGCGAGTTCAGTTCCTCCAAAACCATAGCGAGTAGTTCAGTTCGTTCCTCTCTCCCCCTAAGGGTCGCTTCTCGCTCTATCGACCTAAGAAGTTAGTGCTTTAGAGAGAGTTATGATAAAACTTCTCATCTCAAGACCTATAAGTATAAGCATAGTTCTCCATTCTCCATTAGTTAGTCGCGTCGTTTTATCTTCGCTCTCAAGAGCTTTCTGTCCGGCTTCGCCCCTTCCCTTGCTTACCACTGCTCAACTAGGGAAGCGTCCCCGGCATGGGTTACATACAGATCCAGTCGATTATATAAGATATAAGCTTTGTTGATCCCCTGCATCAGTTCCTGGTCACGCTACGACGAAAGAGTGATTGTGGGGTCAGTCCTTTAGCGCTGAAAAGCTGTACCGGCCCTTCTCCCTGGCTTTTAAGATTTTGAAGTCATCGTGGATGGCACGAGTTGAGGAGTAGAGTAGGGTAGACGTTGAAGGCTCTCTTTCGTATCGGAAGTAGTAGCCTTGCAACGCTTGGTTGTTTGGAGTGAGACGTTAGTACCTTCTTTAGCTGCTCCTCTCTTTTTCGGATGGATATGACATTCTGTGTTTCCCTCTTTAGCCGAGCATGGATCTATGAATCGTAAGCTAACCACCGAGTGCCTGGGCTAAGGCCTTTAAGCAAAAGGGTTAGCGCTCCAAGGTTGGGTTGCCCTGTTGTCCAATTGGTACACCTTTCCTTACCCACCTGCCCTCTCCCTTGTTTGGCCCGTCGAGTTACTACGACCAGCACACTACAAATGAAGCTAAAGCTTTGATCGCAAGAGAGAAAGCAAAAACGATCCAAGACATCCAGGCAAGGGCGAAGTCACTATGGAAGGGGGATCATAAGAAGCTGAGCCATATCTTTTGGGCGCAACAACCAAAGGCAGGGGTTTTTACGAAGAGAAAGAAGATTCTGATGAAGAATAAGAAGTCAAAGGCTGGTTCCTAAGCTGCCCATAAATGGTTTTTGGTGGAGCATGCCCATTTCAGGAAGTTTCTCTCTGGGGTATGCCCTTGCACCCTTTTTCCCACTTCCATAGCAGCTAGGAAGGCAAAATCCGTTCCCCTAGTAAAATTTAAATAGTAAATATCATTCCAATAAGTCCGCCGAGAAGGTAAGTGGCCCATATTTGATTTGCTCGCTGGTAAGCAGCCACCAGTATCAACAGGCAATGGAGACTTCACTACAGGAATAAGGGGGCGGACCAGGGACTAGAGCTCTTAAGGTTTCCTATTGCTGTTCCGCTCTTGGTTCGCCCCACGGGAGTTCGTTTTTGGATTTGAATAAGCGTGATCTCTTAAGTGTGCTCTTAGCTCTTGAAGTGAGTTTGGCCTGCCTTTCATTCCTTCCTTTAGTCAGGAATGGTCCCCGGGTTTGCCTATCCTGGTAGCATACTATCTTACCAGACTCTCTTTTTAAAAGAGTCTGTTTCATACGGAAAATGGTATGTTTTATATAGTATGCTAAGCTACCACGTCTTTAATTCCTTCTTAAGGTGAGGACACCCCCCGGTTATCGGGATCGGGCATTCATTCCTGGGTAACGATGAAAAGATGAAACCCTGGGCCGGTGACTCTTAGTTCGATAAGGGAGGAATCAAAACCTTCCCTGGAGACTGGTCCCGTCTAAGGCATCTTACTTATAGTAAGTAGAAGGGGACATCTTATTGCACAACCGATTCTATTACCAAATCCGTTGGTTTACCGGATAAAAACCTGCGCACTAAGAGTAGCCACCTATCTGAGTACATAACTGATTGTTAACCAGAATAGGTTGTTGGTGAAGAGGTTGCTCTGGTACCAGTTGCAGCCGATCTCCTTCAACAACCGAAAAAAGAAAAAGAGGTTCTTAGTTCACTTAAGAGAAAGAGTTGGTGTGCGCCAAAAGAGAAGTAAAAACAGGATCCTGTTTTGTTGAGAGAATGACTAGATTTTAATAGTTATATATAGAAGGGTCTCTCTCTAAGAGGCAGCTTCCCAAAGCGCTCTAATCTGTTGTTTGCACTCTCATCGGAATTCCTTATTTCACCTTCCAGTGGGATCTAAGAAACTTTCATTTCACGACTGGCAAGCAAGGAGTGATAGGATGCAAAGGGAGACCCCATCCGAACTGTTTGGTAATGCTTGCTCATCGGGGAAGATGTGATCGCGTGACGGAGAGATCAAAGAATACGTCGTCGGGTATGTATGTCTTGATACCACATAATGGGGTTTTATAATCGAATTTCATGTGCCCGTAGTTATTTCCGGGGTATTGCGTTTTCTACATGATTGATTGACTGACCGGCGGCCGAATCGGGTCGGAGTGTCTGGGCGGTCTGTTGACTATAGGATGCACTCTATGGAGCTCTGTTGGGCGCTGGTGCTTTCTTTATGTATTTGGAAGTCTTCCTAGAAGTAATGCATAGGCAAAGGAATCAATAGCAGAAATCGAAATTGATTCTAGGGTCAACGAAGTAAATTAGTGGTGCTTCTGCTGGCACGGGGTCAACTGAAGAATCAAGATAACTGCTCCTGGCTTTATCTTTGCTTTGTTCCTGTCCTATATGGGTCCCTGGCCCAGGTTCAGTCTTTAGTATCTATCGGCGCGGTCAGTGCGCGTGATGGGAAAAAGCATAGGTCTGCGCCTCAGTCTGGGCGGGTCCGCCTAGTGTTTGTAGCTCCATATGGTTGGCGTCAGCTATAGTCCTATCCAGACCTAGTAAGGTGCTCCGAAGTGCGAGTGGAGTCCCGGCTTGGTCTCTAAGACTAGCTTAGGCCCCCTTCCGTTGACTCTGTTGCTAAAGATAGGGTATTGTGTTGGGCTATTGAAGAATTGCGAGATAGGGAGGAGGCTCTATGGGGCATCAGATCTAGAGCTACTTGGCTTAAAGAAGGTGACCGAAATACTTCCTTTTTCCATGCTCGGGCTTCCCTAGAAGAATAGAATGAAAGGGATTGAAGATACAAATGGGAACTGGTGCACTAAAGTGGATGATATAGAACAGACTTTGGTGAACTACTTCCAAGGGCTTTTTCTCTCATCCGAACCCCCATAGCTTTGATATGGTTCTTGATGCTGTTGATAGGAGGGTTACGGCAGATATTAATGAGAAGCTTACAGGGGCTTTCACTGGAACTGAAACTCTATCTTCTGTTCAACTCTCGGCTTCCTTAACTTACTTTTGAGGTTTCTCTACTTCAGGCTCTTCCGAGGGCCTTTGTTTGACTTAGTTGCTCCGTTCACTTTGGATGGGTGCCGGAGCTGCTACAATTGCTTCCGCGGGAAATGCACCACCAGCTCCTATCTTCTTTACTTACTTCTTCATTCTAGTTCGATTCTTAGGTAGGCGTTCTTTCGATAGCGTATCCTCCTGCCCGCCACGGGTTCTCTCTGCTCGGTTCCATCATTCCTATTATACATCTTCGTCGCATGCTGACTTTCCCACTGACTGAATTGTTTGGGTCTTGTAGCTTGAAGTAAGCTCATGGCTCGCCCCTACTCTCTAAAGCTTGCCACCCCTAGTACTTCTGCCTCATCAAGACAAGAAAAGGGAGCAGGAACCGAACCGTCTTACGACGGAACAAAGAAAAGGCTCCCGGGATCACGAAATACTAATAGGCGATCATTAGAAAGAAAGACAGAAAACAAAAAGAAAGAAAAAACAGAGCGTCTTCTTACTCAGATAAACAGCCAAGAAAGGCTTACATACAATCGAGCTATATAAATAACCTCAGA